CCTGCTGCGGTTTGAGCGGCAAATGGTGTACCCCTTCTTGTACCCTTGAATCCACAAGCCCCGGCAGAGGACCAAGAAATTACTCGACCCCGTACATCTGTAACAGTCACAATGGTATTGTTGAAACTTGCTTGAACATGAATAACTCCCTTGGGAATTCTACGTGTATTCTTACGTGAACCAATACGTCTATTTCTACGCGAACCAATTTTTGGTATAGGTTTTGCCATATTTTATCATCTCATAAATATAAGTCAGAGATATATGGATATATCCATTTCATGTCAAAACAGATCCTTATTCATGTCAAAACAGATCCTTATTCTTTGTTTTTTTTTTTTTACTTATTTTATTTATTTATTTGTACATCTGTACATCGGGTCCTTTAGATTTCGAGAGTCTTTTTGTTTTAGAAAGATTATCCTTGTCTTTGTTTATGTCTCGGGTTAGAACAAATTACTATAATTCGTCCCCGCCTACGGATCAATCGACATTTTTCACAAATTTTACGAACGGAGGCCCTTATTTTCATATTTGTCATTCCTTTTTTTAATACCGAATCTACTTAATTGGAAGAAAATAAGTTTCTTGAAATTTTTAATTTCGAATTGTATCCTCACGAAAGAATGTTGAAATTGAAAAAACCGCCTAATCATTCAAGTCTTTGCTTTGGAGTCTCTAAATTATACGCCCTTTGGTTGAATCATAAGGACTTACCTCAATTTTTAGTCTATTTCCTGGTAGTATACGTATAAAACTACATGAAATCCTTTACGAAACAAAAACCAGAATAATTTTTTTGTTATCTAAACGAATCCGGAAGATACATACCATCGGTAAGTTGTTCAGTAATTAAACCCTCATGAATCCATTTTTGTTGTTTCATTCCAGGTAAAACCGCTTTGAAGTATCAACTAATGTAAGAGGGATAATATTATAAACTTGTCCTTTCTCTTTTTTCACAAATATGACCGTGTCGGCTATTAGAAAGATTACCATATATAACACAAAACTTCTCCGCCGATTCCTTCTAGTCGAGCCTTTCGGTCTGTCATTATACCTCGAGAAGTAGAAAGAATTACAACCCCCATTCCGCCTAAAATTCTAGGAATTCGTTGATAGTTAGAATATATTCGTAGACCGGGTCGACTGATCCGTTTTAAATTTAAAACAGTTCTATATGGTCCTTTCCTATTTCTTCTATGTCGTAGGGTTAAAACCAAAAAATATTTATTGCTTTCTTGATGTTTTCTCACGTTTTCAATAAAACCTTCTTGTAAAAGGATTTTAACAATATTTTCAGTGATGTTAGTAGATGGTATTCGAACTGTTCTTTTTTTATTCATGTCAGCATTTCGTATAGAGGTTATTATGTCAGCAATAGTGTCTTTACTCATGATAAACTAAGATTTTTGTTTCCCCCGAATTTTGATATAATCAACATGCTCTTTTTCTTTTTTTCTGAATTTTTTAATATTTATGAATTCTTTTTTTTTTTATATTTATGAATTATTAAAGATATATACGTGATAGATAAACAATTTACTAATAAATTAAATAAATTTAATCAATTTCATTCAAATACTATATTAAGGTCTTCCCCTATAATACTTCAGGTGCTAATGAAACTATTTTAGTGAAATTTAACTGTCTTAATTCCCGGGCGATCGCGCCGAAAATTCGGGTTCCTTTTGGATTTCCTTCTTGATCAATAACAACCGCAGCGTTGTCATCATATCGTATTATCATACCGTTGTCGCGTTTGAGTTCTTTACAAGTACGTACAATGACAGCTCGGACCACTTCTGATCTTTCTAGAGGTGTATTTGGTACTGCTTCCTTGATTACAGCAACAATAATGTCACCAATATGAGCATATCGTCGATTACTAGCTCCTATGATTCGAATACACATCAATTCTCGGGCCCCGCTGTTATCCGCTACATTCAAATGGGTTTGAGGTTGAATCATATCATTTTTTTATCGGTTTTTTCTTTTTCAATGCAAAGGTATAAATAAAAAAAAAAAAAAGAAATATTATTTGTTCAAAACAAAAAAAGAAACCTGCAATTGTTTTTTTTTCATCCCAAAAACCCCTTTCGTTTGTTTCTACATTCCTATCCAGAAAGAATGAATTGAGTTCGTATAGGCATTTTAGATGCCGCTATTGAAATAGCCCTTCTAGCTATATTTTCTGCTACTCCGCTCATTTCATAAAGTATTCTACCGGGTTTAACGACAGCTACCCAATATTCGGGAGATCCTTTCCCCGAACCCATACGTGTTTCTGTAGGTCTTACTGTAACAGGTTTGTCTGGAAATATGCGTACCCATATTTTTCCACCGCGGCGTGCATTTCGTGTCATTGCTCGCCGCCCTGCTTCTATTTGTCTAGATGTGATCCAAGCGGGTTCAAGCGCTTGAAGAGCATATCTACCGAAGCAAATACGATTACCTCGATAAGATATTCCTTTCATTCTTCCTCTGTGTTGTTTACGGAATCTGGTTCTTTTGGGGTTATAGTTGATGGTTGTTTAGCAATTCCATCCATCTCTACTACAGAACCGGACACGAGAGTTTCTTCTCATCCAGCTCCTCGCGAATTAAACAATTTTAAATAATTAAACAAAAAAAAAATACACGGTTAATAATATATGGAATCGTGGGATTCTTTGAAATTTGATCTAATCGATTAGAAATTAGAAATTTTTTGTGTTTTAATATATAATTTAACACGTATTCTATTTATAGATAATGTCGTTTTGGTAGAACGTTATAATGAATCTTTATTTTGTTTTTCCTTTTATTTCGAATCGACTCAAATTTAGAAATAAAAAAAATTCGCGGGCGAATATTTACTCTTTCAACATTCAGTTGTAAGATTAGTCTATGACATGACCTCTCAGAATAAATGAATAGGTTTCTGGTTCGTTCCGCCATCCTACTCAATGAATCATTAGGATTCGTTTTCAATAGAATCTTATGCATTCACAGGTTCTGTCGTTCCCACCACTTCTCGATTAATGATTAGGTCTGAATTTTACAACGGAGCCTCCAATTAAATTTATTCTTGAGTCAACCTTCTCAGTCTTTATTGGCTCGGGGCTCTTGATTTTGTGTTCTATGCACGGATTTGTCTAATTATGGATCAATCAGTATTGATGCTTTATTACATTCCCTTTATATGAGATGACTCATAGACCTTACATATTGGAATTATATATCATTAATATTCTTTTTCTATCTTTCTCTCACCCTTCCATTTATCTGTATACTTTATATTGCTTTACAACCCATAATCAGATTTTTTTTGTTTGTTTATGTAAAAAAGATTTCAGTTGCTACAATGATATGACTTATATATCATATCTTGACTGGTTCTTTCTATCCAGATAACACGAAGTGATGAGTTGGTTATTAGTTCTATAGTTATCAGTTTGTACTATGGGCTGTCCATTTTTTTGAATCCCAACCCTAAAAAAACCAACGAGTCACACACTAAGCATAGCAATTATATCAAATGATTAATCGAATTTTTATTCAACCTTATAGAATTGTTCTTTTTTTTTTTTATTATTTACCAGAAAAAGAATGAAAGAGTTTGCCATTTTTTGTTTTTTGTTTTATCACCAGATAGAACTAAATATAAGTCAAGTAAGTTCTTATTATTCCTCGTCTACAAATATCCAAATTTTGATGCCTAATACCCCATAGATAGTTCGAACTGCATAGGAACAATAATCAATTTTAGCTCGAATGGTTTGTAGAGGAACTCTACCTTCTCGGATCCATTCAACACGTGCAATTTCTTTTCCGTCGATACGCCCTGCAATTTGTACTTGAATCCCTTTTGTACCTGCCTGTTCAGTTAATTCAATAGCTTTTTTCATTGCTTTGCGAAATGAAACTCTATTCTTTAATTGTCCGGCTATAAATTCTGCAAGAATATTGGGGTGCCCGTAAGGATTTGCAATTCTTGTAATAGCAATGTTGAGTTTTCGGTTTACACAATTGAGTTCTTTTTGTACATGCGTCTGTAATTCTTCGATTCTTCGAGTCCTGTCTTCTATTAATAACTTGGGGAATCCCATATAGATTATGACCTGAATCAAATCAATTCTTTTTTGAATCTCTATACGTGCAATTCCCTCTACATTAGAGGATATTTTCATATTATTTTGCACATAATTTTTGATACAATCTCGTATTTTTTGATCTTCTTGTAGATCCTTTGAATAATTTTTTGGTTGTGCAAACCAAAGAGAATGATGACCTTGGGTTGCACCAAGTCTGAAACCAAGTGGATTTATTTTTTGTCCCATAATCCCCCACTACTATATATATCGTGAAACGTGACATCTGTTTGTATTTTTTTTTTATTCATTCGATTTTTTTTAAGCATAACATAATATAGCGTATTTGTATTTTTTATAATATAAAATATTCTTCCTTTAAGTATTCCTCAGCTCTAATTTATAGAATTTCCTTTTATCTATTTCTTCCTCTTCATCTAAAGATATATCTTTCAATACAATAGTTATATGACAAGTGGATCTTTTTATAGGATAACCCCGTCCTCGAGCCCGGGGCTTTAATTTTTTCACAGTTGTGCCCTCGTTGACTTCGGCTTTACTAATGATTAAACTTGTTTCGTTCAAACCCTTATTGTGATTAGCATTTGCTGCTGCAGAATAAACCAATTTTAAAATGGCATAACATGCTCGATAAGGCATAAGTTCTAGTATCATAAGTGTTTCTTCATAGGACCGCCCACGAATTTGATCAATTACTCTTCTCGCTTTGTGAGCAGACATACATATATGTTGACCTAAAGTGTATACTTCTGTATATTTCTTCACCTTTCTCTTCTGTATCATAAGATTCACCTCTCATTAATGAACGATAAGCATCTATATTTTATTATTTTTTAATTAATTATTAACGACGGGATCTATTATCATTTTTCGCATGCCCCCGGAAATTTAGAGTAGGTGCAAATT